GTGTAAAAAAACAAATTCTTTGTATATACATTCGAACCACTGTTGGTCAGATTTCTCTTTATCGAGAAATCGAAGAAGCGATACAAGGGTTTTGCCAAGCTTCCTCAGTGGTACCTAATTTAATAGGAATCTAAGTTAAATAATTCTATGACATCGGTGTGAATTCTCAGATCCCTTTGGTTCAACTAGGACCATATTTCCTGAATTTCTACGCGAATCAAGTCGAGAAAAGGAAGTTTTCGAATCATTGACTTCAAATCCACTGTCGAACCCTACTCAGTAGAATATGGAGGTAGTTATGGCCGAAGGGGCCAATCTGGTCTTTCACAATAAAGTGATAGATGGAACTGGTATCAAACGACTTATTAGCAGATTAATAGATCACTTTGGAATGGCATATACATCACACATCTTGGATCAATTAAAGTCTCTGGGTTTCCAGCAAGCTACTGCTACATCCATTTCATTAGGAATTGATGATCTTTTAACAATACCCTCTAAGGGATGGCTAGTCCAAGATGCTGAACAACAAAGTTTTATTTTTGAAAAACACCACCATTATGGAAACGTACACGCGATAGAAAAATTACGCCAATCCATTGAAATATGGTATGCTACAAGTGAATATTTGCGACAAGAAATGAACCAAAATTTTAGGATGACGGAATCCTTTAATCCAGTTCATATAATGTCTTTCTCGGGAGCTAGGGGAAATGCATCTCAAGTACACCAATTAGTAGGTATGAGAGGATTAATGTCGGATCCACAAGGACAAATGATTGATTTACCCATTCAAAGCAATTTACGCGAAGGGCTGTCTTTAACAGAATATATCATTTCTTGCTATGGAGCCCGAAAAGGGGTTGTGGATACTGCTGTACGAACATCAGATGCTGGATATCTTACACGCAGACTTGTTGAAGTAGTTCAACACATTGTTGTACGTCGAACTGATTGTGGCACCACCCGAGGTATCCCTGTGAGTCCTCGAAATGGGATGATGTCGGACAGAATTTTTATCCAAACATTAATTGGTCGTGTATTAGCAGACAATATATATATGGGTCCGCGATGTATTGCCATTCGAAATCAAGATATTGGGATTGGGCTTGTCAATCGATTCATAACCTTTCGAACACAACCAATATCTATTCGAACTTCTTTTACTTGTAGAAGCACATCTTGGATCTGTCGATTATGTTATGGTCGGAGTTCCACTTATGGTGACCTGGTGGAATTGGGAGAAGCTGTAGGTATTATTGCGGGTCAATCCATTGGAGAACCGGGTACTCAACTAACATTAAGAACGTTTCATACGGGCGGAGTATTCACGGGGGGTACCGCAGAACATGTACGAGCTCCCTCTAATGGAAAAATAAAATTTAATGAGCATTTGGTTCATCCTACACGTACACGTCACGGGCATCCCGCTTTTCTATGTTATATAGACTTGGATGTAACTATTGAAAGTCAAGATATTATACAGAACGTGACTATTCCACCAAAAAGTTTTCTTTTAGTTCAAAATGACCAATATGTAGAATCAGAACAAGTGATTGCTGAAATTCGCGCGGGAACGTACACTTTGAATTTTACAGAGAGGGTTCGAAAACATATTTATTGCGATTCAGAAGGGGAAATGCACTGGAGTACCGATGTATACCATGCACCTGAATTTAGATATAGTAATGTCCATCTCTTACCAAAAACAAGCCATTTATGGATATTATCAGGGGATTCGTGCAGATCCAGTATAATCCCGTTTTCGCTACACAAGGATCAAGATCAAATGAACATTCATTCTCTTTCTGTCGAAAAAAGTTATATTTCGAATCCTTCAATAAAAAATGATCAAGTTAAACAGGTTAAACACAAATTCTTTAGTTTAGATCTTTCGGGTAAAAAAGAAGGGAGGGTTTCTGATTATTCAGAACTTAATCGAATCCTCTGTACTGGTCATTATAATCTCGTATATCCTGCTATTCCCCACAAGAATTTTGATTTATTGGCAAAGAAGCGAAGAAATCGATTTATCATGCCCTTCCAACCGATTCAAGAACGAGAGAACGGCCTAATGCCCCACTCCGATATCTCGATTGAAATACCTATAAATGGTATGTTCCGTGGAAATAGTATTTTTGCTTATTTTGATGATCCCCAATACCGAAGAAACTGTTCAGGAATTACTAAATATGGGGCTATCGGGGCGCATTCCATTGTCAAAAAAGAAGATTTAATTGAATATCGAGGAGTCAAAGAATTTAAGCCAAAATACCAAATGCAAGTAGATCGCTTTTTTTTCATTCCCGAGGAAGTCTATATTTTACCTGAATCTTCTTCCCTAATGGTACAAAATAATAGTATCATTGGAGTAGATACCCAAATCACTTTAAATACAAGAAGTCGGGTAGGCGGGTTGGTCCGCCTAGAGCGAAAAAAAAAAAAAATGGAACTAAAAATTTTTTCTGGAGATATCCATTTTCCGGGAAAAACAGATAAAATATCTCGATATAGTGGTATCTTGATATCACCCGGACCAGTAAAAACAAATACGAAGGGATCAAAGGAATCAAAAAAAGTGAAAAATTGGCTCTATGTCCAACGGATCACACCTAGCAGGAAAAAGTATTTTGTTTTGGTTCGACCGGTAATCATATATGAAATAGCGGGCGGTATAAATTTAGAAACACTTTTCTACTCGGATCTATTGCAGGAAAAAGAGAATTTGAAACTTCAAGTTGTCAATTATATTCTTTATGGTTATGGAAATGATAAATCAATTCGGGGAATTTCGGACACAAGGATTCAATTAGTTCGTACTTGTTTAGTGTTGAATTGGGATCAAGAAAAAAACAGTTCTTCTATCGAAGCGGCCCGGGCTTCTTTTGTTAAAATAAGTACAAATGGCCTAATTCGTGATTTCCTAAGAATCGACTTAGTGAAATCCCATTTTTTCTATATCAGCCGAAAAAGGAATGGTCCCTCAAGTTCAGGATCGATCTCTGATAATGGGTTAGATCACACTAACATTAATCCATTTTATTTCCTTTATTCCAAGGCACGGATTCAACAATCACTTAAAAAAAATCAAGGAACTTTTAGTACGTTATTGAGTAGAAATAGAAAAAAGGAATGTAAATCTTTGGGAATTTTGTCATCATCTAATTGTTTTGGAATAGATCTATTAAACGATATAAAATATCACAATGGAATAAACGAATCAACTAAAAGAGATCCTACAATTACAATTAGGAATTCCTTGGGCCCTTTAGGAACAGCCCTTCAAATCGCGAATTTTTATTCATTTTACCATGTACTAACGCATAATCAGATCTCGGTAACTAAATATTTGAAACTTGACAATTTCAAACAGATTTTTCGAATATTTAAATATTATTTAATGGATGAGAAACAGAGAATGGTTAATCTGGACCCATGCAATAACAGCGTTTCTCATCCATTAAAATTAAATTGGTATTTTCTCCATCAGAATTATCATTCTAATTATTGTGAATGTTTCTTCACAATAATTAATCTGGGACAGTTTATTTGTGAAAATGTATGTATAGCCAAAAATGGACCACACCTAAAATCAGGTCAAGTTATAATTGTTGACGTCGACTCTATAGGACTAAGATTGGCTAAGCCTTATTTGGCCACTACAGGAGCAACTGTTCATGGTCATTATGGAGAAATCCTTTATAAAGGAGATACATTAGTTACATTTATATATGAAAAATCGAGATCTGGTGATATAACGCAGGGTCTTCCAAAAGTGGAACAAGTATTAGAAGTGCGCTCAATTGATTCAATATCGATAAACCTAGAAAAGAGAGTTGGGGGTTGGAACGAGTGTATAACAAGAATTCTTGGAATTCCTTGGAGATTCTTGATCGGTGCTGAGCTAACTATAGTGCAAAGTCGTATCTCTTTGGTTAATAAAATTCAAAAGGTTTATCGATCCCAGGGGGTGCAAATCCATAATAGGCATATCGAAATTATTGTACGTCAAATAACATCAAAAGTCTTGGTTTCAGAAGATGGAATGTCTAATGTTTTTTCACCCGGGGAACAAATAGGATTGTTGCGAGCGGAACGGACGGGACGCGCTTTGGAAGAAGCGATCTGTTACCGAGCCATATTCTTGGGAATAACGAGAGCCTCGCTGAATACTCAAAGTTTCATAGCCGAGGCGAGTTTTCAGGAAACTGCTCGCGTTTTATCAAAAGCAGCTCTCCGCAGTCGTATTGATTGGTTGAAAGGTCTGAAAGAAAACGTTGTTCTCGGTGGTATGATACCCGTTGGTACCGGATTCAGAGGATTAGTGCACCGCTCAAAGCAACGTAAGAACATTTCTTTAAAAAAACAAAAAAACAATTTATTCGAAGGGGAAATAAGAGATATTTTATTCCACCACAGAAAGTTATTTGATTTTTGCATTTCAAAAAATTTCTATGATACATCAGAACAAGCGTTTATAGGATTGAATGATTTCTAAGATCAGTACTTTGAATTTTTTGCGGTCCTGTGATTTGTTACATTTACATGTAATTTGTTAATAGTAATAAAAAATAGCAAAGAAATTAATCGCTTGGATCGTGTATCAAGGCCCAACTCCGAGAAAAGGGAAGGTTCCATCGGAACAATTATTTATTTAAGGGTACCTCGTCTCCCCTTTTTTCTTTGAAAAAAAAAAGAGAGGAAGTGTGGGGAGAAATGATAAGAAAATATTGGAACATTAATTTGGACGAAATGCTGGAAGCAGGAGTTCATTTTGGTCATGCTACCAGAAAATGGAATCCGAGAATGGCACCTTATATCTCGGCGAAGCGTAAAGGTATTCATATTACAAATCTTACTAGAACTGCTCGTTTTTTATCGGAAGCTTGTGATTTAGTTTTTGATGCAGCAAGTATGAGAAAACAATTCTTAATTGTTGGTACAAAAAAGAAAGCAGCTGATTCAGTAGCGCGGGCTGCAATAAGTGCTCGGTGTCATTATGTTAATAAAAAATGGCTCGGCGGTATTTTAACAAACTGGTCCACTACAGAAAAGAGACTTCAAAAGTTCAGGGACTTGAGAATGGAACAAAAGACCGGAAGGCTGAACCGCCTTCCGAAAGGGGATGTGGTTCAATTGAAGAGACAGTTATCTCACTTGCAAACATATTTGGGCGGGATTCAATATATGACGGGGTTACCTGATATTGTAATAATCGTTGATCAGCAAGAAGAATATACGGCTCTTCGCGAATGTATCACTTTGGGAATTCCAACAATTTGTTTAATTGATACAAACAGCGACCCGGATCTCGCGGATATTTCGATTCCAGCGAATGATGACGCGATAGCTTCAATTCGATTTATTTTTAACAAATTAGTATTTGCAATTTGTGAGGGTCGTTCTAGCTATATACGAAATCTCTGATTAATAATAATAGAAAGAAATTATTTTGTGAATTCCATAGATTAATGGAATCTGGTACTCTATTTAATTTACTCTATTTCTGAATCGCACGAAAGAAATAAAAAAATAAGGCGGGGGATATTATGTGATTAGTTCTTAATCCAAAATATACAATTCAAGCGGGCACGGACAAGTAAAAAAAAGATAGTATAGTGGAATCAAAATAATTTCTTAAAAAGTTTTCTTTCTTTCAGAGGATAATATGAATATTCTATCATGTTCCATCAAAATATTTAAAGGATTATATGATATATCCGGTGTGGAAGTAGGCCAGCATTTCTATTGGAAAATTGGGGGTTTCCAAGTTCATGCCCAAGTACTTATTACTTCTTGGGTTGTAATTGCTATTTTATTAGGTTCAGCTATTGTAGCTGTTCGAAACCCACAAACCGTTCCTACTGACGGTCAGAATTTCTTCGAATATGTCCTTGAATTTATTCGAGACGTGAGCAAAACTCAGATTGGAGAGGAATATGGTCCATGGGTTCCTTTTATTGGAACTCTGTTTCTATTTATTTTTGTTTCTAATTGGTCAGGGGCGCTTTTACCTTGGAAAATTATAAAGTTACCTCATGGAGAGTTAGCCGCACCTACGAATGATATAAATACTACGGTTGCTTTAGCTTTACTTACGTCAATAGCATATTTTTATGCGGGCCTTAGTAAAAAAGGATTGGGTTATTTCGGTAAATACATTCAACCAACTCCAATCCTTTTACCCATTAATATTTTAGAAGATTTCACAAAACCTTTATCACTTAGCTTTCGACTTTTCGGAAATATATTAGCGGATGAATTAGTAGTTGTTGTTCTTGTTTCTTTAGTACCTTTGGTGGTTCCTATACCTGTTATGTTCCTTGGATTATTTACAAGCGGTATTCAGGCTCTTATTTTTTCAACTTTAGCTGCGGCTTATATAGGTGAATCTATGGAGGGGCATCATTAATTAAGTTTCGAAATAGTCTTCTTCGGTTTAATGCAAGGCAATGCATGTCTTGCTCAAGATAATCTACTTCGTAAACATAACTCTATACATAAATAGACAAAAAAGTCTATACGATCTAAAGAAATAGATTACGATATTTGTAATATTTTGGAATTAAAAAAAAAGGAAAGAGATCTAAAAGATCTTTTTCCTAAAATCTAAAATTAAAATTTGCTTGACTCATTTATATCTTCTTACAATTTACAATGAATATTCGTTGTAGATTGGCTTGATTGTTTTGTTCATTTCATTCAACCCAATCTTAGGAGTCATAATCTGAATAAGAATTCTTGATTTATTTTTTTTTGTTTAATCGCACATTGTAAATAAAAAAAAGGTTCTATAAAGCGATTCCCATTTCAGTCGGTTTTATTCAATCCAACGATTAACCAAAAGAAAAAAACTAAATTACATGAAGAACGTAAAACTTCTATTTATATGCAATGATTCAGACTACTGAATTCGTTCATTTAGATCATTTAGATTAGATTGATTGTACCGATTTTAGATAACGATAAATAAAAGGAAAAGAAGAGTTTACAAAACATGAAAAAAAAGTGCGTTGTTTAGGTTTAGGAGGGTGGGATTAAAATAAACATATGTAATATATAATCTATGGAATCTGTCTAATGACTGTAAAATAAACCAACTTTTCTTTATAAAATAAATGTTTCTAAAAAAATGATTTTAGAATTCAAATTGAATTTAAGATACAAAGAGTTGGTTTACGTTATGGAAGAAGGGCGTGTATATGTAATATTAGGCTAGTTATATATGAGCAAATAGATATATCTAATCTTAATCTGTCCCGCGACTACCAAGAATTTTGATAGGGATTCCAATAAAAGCCTTTCTTTTCGTTTTTTCGTTTGAAACTGTGAAGTGAATAAAGAGATTAAATTAAGAATAAAGAAGGAAGAGTTCGAATTTAAAGAATGATTGATTCGGAACAAAGAAAGAAATGGAAAAACAAAAAGTTATATGAATTCACCAAAACTCTGTGGATAGAAACTAAAAAATTGATATCGAAGCAGTTCTGCTGATTCAATAATCTCATTACTTCAATTTTGAACTCTTAGTTACGTTACTTTGACTGGATGACAATCTATCGATGGAATAATTAAATCATAATTTAGTGGTTGATTGTATCATTAACCATTTCTTTTTTTTGATGCGAGGAATTTATCATGGATCCATTGATTTCTGCCGCTTCCGTTATTGCTGCTGGGTTGGCCGTTGGGCTTGCTTCTATTGGACCTGGAGTTGGTCAAGGTACTGCTGCGGGCCAAGCTGTCGAAGGTATCGCAAGACAACCAGAGGCGGAGGGAAAAATACGAGGTACTTTATTACTTAGTTTGGCTTTTATGGAAGCTTTAACAATTTATGGACTGGTTGTAGCATTAGCACTTTTATTTGCGAATCCTTTTGTTTAATCTGATAAAAAATAAAATTTTTGCCAATTTTTGAATTTGCTGCTTGCTTTTTCGAATTATATCAAGATTTAACTCCTACAATTAATTATTTATATTTAGTTTTATTGGTACAATAACCCACGGGAAGGGCTGATTGGAGGATGAGGAATTTTAGTAGACCGACTCGCTTTCTTCCTTCCCCTTCTCGCTTTCTTCGTTACCCTGTATTAGTTTATTTTATTTTAAAATTTAAAGGAAGTGTTATAACAAAAACAACAAAAACAAAGAAGATATGTTGAAATTGACACTAGACCTGATATCAAAGTCTAATAACTATTGTTCTTAGTTAGCAATTTTTAGAAATTTACAATAAAAAAATCTATTTCTAATAAAAATCGAATATATTTTTGACTCGATTTACTATTTTTAAATTCTAATTCTAAAATATAAAATAGATTTATAAATAGTAAATAAAAAAATAAAAATTATAAATATTATGAAATATGATAATTAAATAGATAATATTCTGTCTATAAGAGAAGGAGAGATCTTATGAAAAATGTAACCGATTCTTTCGTTTCTTTGGGTCACTGGCCATCCGCCGGGAGTTTCGGGTTTAATACTGATATTTTAGCAACAAATCCAATAAATCTAAGTCTAGTCCTTGGTGTATTGATTTTTTTTGGAAAGGGAGTGTGTGCGGGTTGTTTATTTCACGAATAGGCTGAATTGAATCAGCTGCATTTTTTTTTGAATTAGTAAAGAAAAGGTGCACGATCCTGCGAATTACTTTTGAATAAATTAAAAAATCATCTTTAAGAACCATAGCATTTCGCAATTCATCAGTAAATATACTTTGATTCTCTATCAACTGATAACGTAGGGACATTAGCATGGTTAAAGCTAAACTGTTTGAAGTCTAGACAGAGCAAGGTACTCTTTCTACTAGTATGTTAATATATCAAAGGATTCTAAATGAAAGGATTCTAAATGAATAGTTGGGAATTTTTTTCGGTATAGAGCACTCATGTCGAAAAAAATTGGAACCTTCTTTTTTGAAAAATGGGGATTTCCCTCATTCTTAATCGAATGTTGAATCGATAACCTGTGCATAAAGTAAATTCGTTGGATTTGAAGAAAAAAACAAGAAACAACTTTACTGACAATTACTTGTTTGGTCAGAAGAGTCCTACAAATATTCTGGTTTTTGATTAATTTTGATTTTTTTTATTTTTGCATATGAATTATTAATCGAGAAGAGAGGATAGGCTCATTCCAGTAACAAAAGATATGGGAATTTACCATTAAGTAATTGAAATAATTGAGCGTGAGAGCCAAATGAATCGAAAGATTCATGTTTGGTTCGGGAAGGGATCATGGAAATTTTGCAATGAATGGAAAGATAATCTACTTTCATTAAGTGATTTATTAGATAATCGAAAACAAAGGATTTTGAATACTATTCGAAATTCAGAAGAACTACGTGAGGGGGCCGTTGAACAGTTGGAAAAAGCCCGGACCCGCTTACAGAAAATAGAAATAGAAGCAGACCAGTTTCGAGTGAACGGCTATTCTGAGATAGAACGAGAAAAATTTAATTTGATTAATTCAACTTATAAGACTTTAGAACAATTAGAAAATTACAAAAATGAAACGATTCATTTTGAACAACAAAGAGCAATTAATCAAGTTCGACAACGGATTTTTCACCAAGCCTTAGAAGGAGCTCTAGGAACTTTGAATCGTTGTTTAACCAAGGAGTTACATTTACGTACCATCAGTGCTAATATTGGCATGTTTGGGGCGATGAAAGAAATAATCGATTAGCCCTTCTACCGTAGGCATTATCTTTTTTTTTTCAAAAAAAAATTAACAAATACTCATGGTAACCATTCGAGCCGACGAGATTAGTAATATTATCCGAGAGCGTATTGAGCAATATAACAGGGAAGTAAAGATTGTAAATACGGGTACCGTACTTCAAGTGGGCGACGGTATTGCTCGTATTTATGGTCTTGATGAAGTAATGGCAGGTGAATTAGTAGAATTTGAAGACGGTACTATAGGTATTGCTCTTAATTTGGAATCAAATAATGTTGGTGTTGTATTAATGGGTGACGGCTTGATGATACAAGAA